CAGGTGAAATGAGCCCTTTTTTTGAATCCCCTCGTCACCTACTAGTGAGCCGGAAAGCTTAGGGACGCCTCTCGTTCCTCTTCCCCCATTTGACAACCGTATCTCGTTCGGATGATTCTCTGAAACCCCCTTAACTAAGAGATAGAAAGGCGAAGGGAAGTTCGGAAAAGCCTAGCAGACGGGACTATCAACCCCTTTCTATTAAGACCTCGGCACCATCCTTACCCCCCTACGAAAGATTTAGCCCTATTTATAAGAGGAAAGCTCCCAGGTTCCACATCTTAAAGAAGTGCATGACCAGATTGGAAGCACGGAGGTTCATTCGCAATGGGACAACTCACCCAGCCATGATGCATGACAGAAGAGATCGAGCACAAAATGGAGTTTCCCTCTTGGGTGAGGCTCACGTCCGGAAAGAATCTTTTTCAAGACTTTATCTCCTATGTTGACCTTTCTCTATATTACCTTATTTTGGAATTCACTTGAAAGCCCCTTTTCTGGTAGACCTGGGCATGTTCCATGGCGCGAAGTCTCTTCTCATCTAATAGCTCTTTGGGGATATATAAAAAATATGCTCTCTATCATCCACATCCAAATCTTTTTCAAGCTGGGCCCTGATGTTTCAGGGAATGGCGGAATCCGTCTCTAGCAAGTACGCAACTGGCCTTAAATTGTATCGAGCTACAGGCCCTTCTCATAAGATGTTGTAAGCTACGGGCCTTATTCGACGAAGCTTAAAGCAGACATCAAGAGCTAAGAAGGGGGCCAACAAGCCCCTTTGAAGCTAATGCCTTAGAAGCTACAGGACATAGAAGCAGGCCAACAAGTTGATTGAATCTTTTCCAGTCTAGAGACTGGCGGATTACCTTCGAAACAAAGGATTGCAAAATTCCTTCTGCTTTGGACAAGATAAGTGGACAGATGAGTTGAATAATACAGGGACTGATAAGCTAAGCGAGGTCCCCCTTTGAGATCTCCCAACCTAAAGGCTTTATTCAGAGGTGGGTCTTTCAACCGCTTACTCTTTCGATTTCGGTGAAGGGTGCACTACAAGAGAATCGGTACTAAAGATATTAAATGGGGGGATTTCGCCGATATTGAGTCGACTATAAACTATTCATCTTGCTTGGAACCGTCGTTGTGTATGGGAAAGAGGGCTTCTACCTATGCTTGGTTGGGAAAAGGGTGAATGGTCCCAAAAGGGACGGGAAAAAGCCACTAGAAAGAACGGGGGGTCATCCACTCCGTCGCTGGGTAGTCCACTTTATCCGTGACTCTGAGTACAAGATTTCCGGGATCAAGAAACTAGCAAACAAATATGCTCGGCTGGACTCTTTTCTCGTATGCCCGGAAAATGGAATTTCGGTACAACTCCGCTTGCTGCAAAGCCTTTATTTCTCGTCCAAACACTCCAGATCTGCACTTCCCTTTACTCCATAGGGCCGAAGCCTTATTAAGTTAAGAATTAAGAAGGGCTTTTTTTATAGAGAGAGAGTCAGGGGCGATCTATATTGCTTACCACAGCTCTATTCCCGACTTGAAATCCATAACGGACTTTAAGAGAGGATGAACATTCCCGTTCTATAGGTAGCACTGCCCCTATTAGAGAAGGGTGAGGGCCCACTTCCGTACTTCTGATCTGCTAGCACTGTGAATTACCTTAGACCTACGCAGCAGGAACGAGATGGAGCACCTACTCTACTGGTCGTCTGCTCTCTCGAGGTCGTCCTTATCTAGGTACAAAAAGGACATTACGGGGTATCTCCAAAATTCGATGTACTTCGTGCAGGACACATCTCATGTTTGCCGAATCTAAAAACCATCGCCTTTGCATCCAAACACTTCACGGCGGCTATGATCAGATCCCAGTGTTGGTTCACTTTTGACTTTATCCTCCACCAAATCTTCTGATCTCCTGTTCTCAATGATGTTAAGCAGCTCCTGATCGCAGCAATCATGCCTTCGAAGGTACGTTTTTTTCATTCGGGGTCTTACCTTGGGGATAGACGATGGACCCGCCATTCGACATGATGCAGCATTTTGAAAGAAAATTCCATCAAATCAAAGGAGTTGACATTTCTGACATCTCTTGACACCCTTACTTTTAATAGGGGGCCTTGCCTCATGATTTTCTTGGCAAGCATTTGGCTGTTGACGTGTCCTCCGCACCCACTTGAATGAGCTTGTTCAACAATGTGTGCTCCTTATTTCGGAAGGGCGAGTGACCTTTTGTAAAGGACATCTCCCAAGATCACAAATCGTCGGGAAAGTTCCCTCCGGGCTCTCCTCTGACCACGAGTGGCGTACTCCGGTATGAACCCGTCTTGAGGTAATTGTAGAAAGAATAATACCATGGTTCCCATCGTCCTCGTAATCTTCCTCGTCTTGACTGGTGATAGTTCATCATGTTCCAACTCCCGATAGTCTTCATCCAAGAAGATAAATGAGTCCCGTTCGGCGGAAGGGCTCTCTGTGGCTCGGATGTCGATGACAAGCGACTCTGTGCTTCGGTGTACTAGCATGTGTACTAGAGCGGCTGAGTATGAATTCCATAAGGGCTGGCGAGTCAGCCAAGCAATTTTAGATTCTCGGAACATGGGTGAAGGTGATCTCCCTAAAGCGCTTGATCAGGTCAATGGCAAGTTCTTGGTACGATATGAGTTGGGTCTCTTTGGTCTTCCATTCTCCTATACCTCTCTCTATAAAAAAAGCCTTTCCCCTTTTCATAATACCCACGGTAAGCATCCTGCTCTCGATCCAGAGCTACTGCTTCAACAATCAACTGAGCTTAGGAAGTCAGGTTAAGACGTCGACTTATAATTGGTCTTGCCCGAGGAGATGAAAAAGAATTAGGGCTTGCTTTCTCAATTCACATCTATGAGCGATGATTCCTCTATCTCTTGCTCGCTTCGATCGGACTCTGGCAGCTTAGGGAAGAATGATGGCTCGCTAACAAGGCCCCTAAATGACCGCTCAGAAGGCCTACCTCTTTTTTTCCCAATCTCTCACTCGCTCGTCCCTCTCTCATGAAAGATTGTCTCTCCTCTCCCGGCGGCTTTTAGTCATGTCTATAGCCAGTTGCTAAGACGATTCCCACTCAAGCATTCTCATTCAACGGTCTATCAATGCTGCCTTATTTAGTTCAAAATTCCTTTCTTTCTACTAGTTCTTACATAAGCAATTTGCAGGAAGTAAACGAAGTCTTTCCTTCCTAAATCCACTCCGGAAGTCACGTCTTTCAGTACTGGGACTGAAGTCAAGTACTTTCGAGTTGCTCTTTGCCCAAAGCCCTCTTTCCGACTTAGAAAGACCAACTAACAATAGCTTTAGCATCTCTTGAGTTGGAAAGGTCTTTATAGAGCTAAGGGGAAGGTTTGGAACCCTAGTAGCAGAATGGAATCAGCGGGCTGACTTCCATGCTAACACGAGTAGTTTAACTCATAATTACCTCGTAAGGGCTTTTTTAATTGTTTTTGCTTTGCTATAAACTTTTTAAAAAGTCTTCAAATAGCCATTGCATAGTTTACGAATTATGCTTAGTAGGGACCTAAACACAGGAATGGTTCAGAGTCAGACCACGCCTTATGACGAAAGGGGGAGAAAGGACTGTCGATCTGTGATCAAAGAAAACTATACCTGAAGAATGGGATACAGATTGACCGGCACAAAAGCCATCTCTATCAATCTACGCTCATTGATGAGACGGCGACATAGAGAACTTTGTCACCCCCTTGTCACTTAAAAGTAAAGAAGAGATACAAACTTTTGAATATAAATTTGGTGGGATCGAGGATGGAATCGAATAGCGAATGCACTTGACCGACCCGCCATCTCTTTCCTTCAATAATGCCTTCGCTTCACTTCAAGACGCTATTTGCCAATAAGAAAAAAAACTACCTTTTTTATTTGAATGGAAGAAGCCGAAGGGGTGAACGAGCGCTGCGGTAACGAGCTTTCCTTCTGCCGGCCTTTATAGGAGTAGGGGAGCGTGGTGAGATAGATAGACGCCCAATCCTGCAGCAGCTAGTTGCTCGGCCTTAGTCTTGGGCTGATCTCACACTTCAATCAAGCCCTTCGTACTTCGATCCAATCAATCGATCGATCAAGAGGCTAATCTCTTTTGTTTGGGCCGGTAGCTAAAAGAAAGTCCTCGCTTTCTCTTGAACAAGGGAAGGGCAGCATAGCATTAGCTTCAATTAAACAAGCTCAACCTTGAGAAAGGTGGTAGGCCGAAGAACCGTTGAACGCTTCAACTTGGCCACTGAAGAAGGCGAAGGCTGGGCGAGAGACTAGGCCAACTTACTGCTTACTGCTATGCCATGGTTGAAGCTTTAGGCTCCATAGACGGAACTATGTATTAGGTATTAGGGAGGGGAGGACACCACTCAGCACCCCACGGAGCGGTGGGGTTCAATGCCTAAAAAAAAAAATAGAAAGATGAAGGAACAAAACTGATCATGACATGAGTTAGGCTAGAAGAACAATCTGTCTCATATGCGGTACAGTCTAGTATCCATATCTTGAATAGGTGTCAGTGTGGAAGGTCAATTCCATCTTTCTGCAGAAGGAGATTCCTATACCAGTACTCAAATAGTAAGTACTGAGAGTACGATAGTTATTTTCTGTTGAAGGAATAGACTCTGGTCTTAGAGAAGTAGCTAGCTATCGGCCAACGGAGCAGTACATCCCCTATCTTTCTGATCAGGTCAAAATGTTACTACAGCTCATGCTTCTGCTGACGAACCGCTCATCGACCAGTGGAACAACAACTCCTAAATCAATAGGGCAAGTAGGACTAGTCTTTATGGCCTTATCTGCTCTTTCCCCTCCACTGCACTAACAGCAGGAATTGCTCTCTTTGCCAAACCAAATGCTTCGGCTAATACATCTGCTGAATATCGGTTTGTCCTCGCCAATGGACAAACAACCTTAGCTGTTCTCTCAACTCCTGGTCGAGGAACACCGCTTCCGGATGACTTTGTCTCTTCTACCTTAGGCTGCCTTCTGCGGTACTTATGTACTCTCACTAACTTCAGACCGTGCGCTCAATCCAAATCAACTTCACTGCGGAACTGCACTTCCGGGCTTTCGACTTGGTCTTTCTTCAGGGCCACATCAAGGCTTCCTGCCAGCTCACACTTTTTTGGTGCCTCTCACACCAAAGGCTTACTTTAAAGCTCACTCTATAGTGGAAGGAGGACTTTAACCAGCGATTCAAGCCCCCCGCCTAACTATGGATGCATCGTGTGTCACCTGTTTGATAGCTCATTTGCATCTGAAGAGAAATAAGACGGAGGATGAAAAGGCTTACCCATCCAAAGAGGTTCTTTTAACCCCTTTCAAACTAAATGCATAACACATAAGGCTATCGATGATTGGGTTTTATGCATCATCATTGATCTTACAAACGAAAGGTTATGTGCGTCCTCATCTTTGAATCTTACTCCGCATCGTATCCCCCATCCTCTATTCGTGTGCTCACCATAGCTATCAGCAGCAACCATCCAGTTGGCTTATCGACCCTAGTTGTCTACTATGAGTAGGGTACAAATAAGTGCTCATTAGCTGCCTTAATCTAGAGCTTTTGTGGGAGTTCACTAGCCCTCCTTACCGACCTTATCAACTACATTCGATAGCTGTTCAACCACTGCCGATAGAGAATGCTTGCTAGTCTGTGATAACAAAGATTGTTATCTTACAAGGGCCTTTGCAGCATCGTATCCCCCTTGAGTCTTGTTGCATAGCTACCATCCAATCCATCTAAAGTAGGCTTTTATCGACCCTTGTAGGCTTATCTGTCACCTCAACGAGCAACAAAATCCACACCTTTTAAGAGCAAAAGAAAACCAAGCCTAACGACTTTACTTTCATACCAGGAAATCGAAGATGTGCCAAATCGTTCTCTATCGAATCGTAGTCTAGAGCCAAATGAAACTGATTCCATACGAGTCAGTCTGTCAGTTGCTGCTAACAGATCTTGGTCACTGCATCTGCTCGATGTCAAAAGGCCTTTCTTCATGGAGACCTCCACGAATAGGTTTATATGAGTCCTCCACCAGGTTTTCGAGCTCAGGGGTAGAAAGAAATACGGACTTAAAATAGTGGAGACTGAACCCTCTACGGAGATGATAGAAGATATGAACCGCTCAATCGATACGATAGAAGAGGAGCTCCGAAGGTTCCTCTCTTCACTCTTCTCGGATGATAAGTCGAGCTAACCTATTCATAAGGTGAGCTAACCTATCCCATAAGCCCCTAGAGTTAACTTGTCTTTGACTTTTAGTTCATTACTTTATTCAGGTCGAAAAGAATGACGCGGATCCTGGAGCAGGTTCTCAAGCAATCCCAGAAGTGGTATGCAAGAAAGGTCTCAGTATAGAAGGTTGGAAGTTTCCCAGCCCCGGGGGAGTGTCCGTGAGTGTTGGTGAACGGTATACGTAGAACAGGTGAGTAAAGAGTTGTCCTTTGAGCTCTTAGCTCTTTTGGTACCGTCGGTATTGCTTCTTTCTTTCAAGTTTTCCTAGGCCTACATCCCTTGGTCCACGGATTAGCAAAGCGGGCCGATGAGATGAATTGGTTCCGGGGTATGCCTGCCGAGGTAGGCAGGGCAATAAGGGCAAGGCTGCGGGAAGAGTTTCAGAACTAGGCGAGAGGACTCCTGTCCATAAGGCTAGGAAGGCGGGAGCACCAAAAAAAGAGGAGTAATGCTTAACAGGGACAGTCGGGGACTTTCTTGATAAAGTAACGAAGACCCTACCTTAAAGCTAGCTACGCATAGCCCTGTTCTACGATGAAAGACTTTTCTGCCTAGCTTGACGACTGACTGAACAGGACATATGGCCGGGCAGGACGGCTTTGCTTAAGACCGGAATGCTACCCCCGCTCGAACTCACTTTCAACGCTCGAACTCCAGAACGAAACTCAAGTCATTGCTCATTCCCGCTCATGCTTGCTATAACAATTCCCTTGCCTACTAGACTTGTCTAAGAAAAGATGCACGAGCCACTCTTTCTCTTATATACGGTATTTTAAGATAGTGATTTGAATGCCTATCCCCTGCCTATGCTAAGCCTTTACTACCTACCCTTACCTGTCCGCCTTGAACTACTGCGCCTGCGCATACCTTTTCTTGCTCCATCCAGAAGGTAGCTTGAACTGGCATTGTACAGATATATAGCCAGTAGAAAGAACTATTCCCAAGCTGGAGAGGTGGGAGAGGAGAGAAATTGAAGTGGATCTCCTATCTATATTCGACAGCTTGAAGAGGGCGGATTTTGAAAGCAAAATTTTCATTGAAAGCGATTGTGCCTACCACAGTCAAGTTCGGTATTTACTAGCAAGGAAAAGGGTAGGATCTACCAAGACGGGTGGCATGTGAACCGCTTTGGAGTGAATCGGTTAAGAACCGCAGATGGCACATCGAATCCCCGGACGATCGCAGCCACTTTGCTGAGTTGATAGATAGATAGATGAACTAGCCCGAGGACCAAAGGAGAGTACTTCTTTTGCCATTGGAAGCTGCTGTCAGTAGGCATGCGCCAGAAAGAGAGATTGTATTGTAGCTTAACTTATTAAGCAAAGCCGGCTCCAGTTCTATTCAGAATAGGGCAAGAAAGCGACTTGCCGCCTCAGTCACGAAGGAATACCGAAGAGCCTAAAGAGGGTGTTAGAATGCAGCTAGATAGAGAACTATAAGATAAGAGGGATTCCATGGGTGAGAAGGCTGACATGAAGGCTCTCATTCCAAACCGGTAAAGCGCAAGGGGGCAAGCAGTTGACTCTTTCACTCGGACTCACTAGCAACTCCAGGAGCGACCCCTCATCATCTTACGATGAAAAGCAGGTTGATTCCGTGGTAAACCACAACGAGTAAGCGAGATAGGGTGAGGTAAAGCCTCAGACCGGTCAAAGGAGCCTCCGTAAAACCTCATCAGACAGGTAGCGGAAGCTGATAGAAAGGGGCGATGAGCTCAGTAGAGGAGAAGCCGTCCTGATGAAATAGAAAGCCCTAGCAATGAGTGACTCAAATCTAGCCGTGATGCGCGAGGGCCAATATTCAAATGAAAGCAAGGGGCTGATTGCCCTCATGGGGAAGGGATGAATACGAGCAGTCGGAAGAGCAGCTCTCTCAGAAGCAAGCAATCCAAGAATTGATGGATTTGGTAGAGTGCCAGTCACAACACTAGAACCAAGTTAGGTGAGCTTGAAGGCATCGGTTGAAGCCCTTAGTTGCAAGGTCTTTGACTGTGCCCAAGAAAGGGATGGATAATAGATCTTATATAGTTCCCACTTCCACTTAACAAAGGAAAGATATCACACACTACACAAGACAATCATGTGCAAGCTGCTTGAGTTGAATCAGCCTCAATTCCTCTCTCACTCACGATGAAAGCTAAGAGCTTGCTCGAAGACAGCCTTTACTTTATAGTTGTAATCTATCCTATCCTTTAGGCGGGGATAGGTTCATAGGAGGACTTGGTTACATAGGAAGGAAAGGCTTAAACTAGAAGGGATAAGAAAGGGAATTTGTGCAACACTCTTAGTAGAAGGCCGAGTTGAAACTCCCTCTATCCTCAGTTATTGCGTACAGGACAAGCAAGTTATTGAGGGCTCTTTATGCCAAATACTTTTAAGGGGATAAAACAAGAAATCTCCTAAGCAATAAAGATCTTCCTATTGATAGTGAGACTGGCTCCCGGGGAAAAGGAATTACACTAGATCTTGGCAAACTCCAACAAGCTCGGCAGGGAGAGAAAGAAGAGAAGGAGAAGAGGAAGTACGACGAAAAGGGTATGAAATAGGTTGCTTGTGAAAAGGGTATGAAATAGGTTGCTTGTAGCGATTTCGATTGCTTATTCGGTTGGGATTACCAGCCGACTTGCATGACCAAAGAATAAGATAAAAAGAAGAGTTCCCGCCTACGGCTACATGCCCATTAAGAGCTATACCTGGAGTCGAGCTAACTGCATAAGAAGAGGGGAACTTTCCTTTAAATGCAATTCTTTCCAGCATCCATGAGATGAAATCAATAGCAGCGACAAAACCAGTTGCGTATAGTAAACTTGGTCGGGTAAGATGAACATCCATTAGTGAAGGAAAAAGGCTGTACAACAAAGAGTTTGATTTCCCACTCATGAAAGCAAGCCTGTGAGCAATCCTGTCTCAATCAAGACATCTCATCTTATGCAATCAAGCAAGAGCTAGGTCAAGCGCATCTAGTTCTATTCGTTCTCCCTTGTAGCAGCCTTCGTAGCTGTTGTTCTTTGTTGTGCCAGGCAAGCGAATAGTGAGTTTGTCCATCGAGCTGCTTGTAATGGGTTGAAAATAGAGTCCTTTGTTCTGTCTCAGATTGGGTACTGCATGGTATCCTAGTAAGCTGAGCTGTCTTAAGAGCTAATCCTCGTTGGTAATAAGTTTCGAATTTGCCTTCAGGCTGAAGGTAAAGTAGCATTTGACTTACTAAACTACAGTAGTCTGGTAATCGTACTACCAACAGGGGAATCCTTATACCACTATTAAGCCATGCTGATGCTATTACCTGGTATCGAGCAAGTCATACCGAGCTAGGTGAAAGAGAAAAAGGAATGGGACTAGCTAGAGAGAAGAACGTCAAACTATCATACACTGGGAAAAGAGTCAAAGTCAAGACAGACCAAGGCGATAGAGAGAGAATCCCTATTGTGTTACCTTTCCTGGAGTCACTCAAACTGAGCTTGGGATATGCCTTTTTTCAGACTACCTATCACCGATTGACCTGAGATGAAACAAGAGCTGAGATAGATGTTATTGCAGCTTAATGTTCAATAGCAAGAGACATACTACCCTGTGTGACTAGCTAGCATAAGGTGTGCTTTCACTATCCAGCCTTGCATTCTAGCTTTTGCGAAGCACAGATAAAATAACCGATTCAGTCTCTGCCATTAAGGGTATGAGTGAACTCTGGTTTACCTACTCAGAAGTAAGAGAGAGCTACTACTTCTAATACCTCACTCTTTCAACCATCTTCCTTTTTCTCAAGAAAAGCAAGTATCCTCCCTTGGACTTCATTTCAATTCTCATTTGCTTTGTCCACCTTTGCCTCTTCAAGTAGGCTCATTCTCGAAATGACAAAAGTCTGACCTAGACTGGTCCTTAGTCTGTAGTTCTTTTGCCTTATCATGCTCGTAGAAGGCTCTTGGAACTAGTGGTTAACCATTTCTACGTGAGACTGTTGTTTATTAATAATGAGTCTTTTCCTGGGCTCGTATGAAAGTCTCAGTGAGTAGTTCCCCATTTTAGTGCCAATAGTTTGAGTTTTGACTCCTTTTATGGCCTTATAAGGTAAAGTATAGCTTGCTCATAACCAGAACATTGATCTAATCCTATTTCGGGAGCAGCATTTACACCAATGTATTCAAATAAGCTGCTGTAAAGAATGATAAGTTGGTCTTGCTCTCCTAATCACTCGTTAGCTTATCCATCTCTCATTATCTGGGCTTCTTCTTCTGCTTTTTGACATCTCTGGAAAGAGCTACTTCTGAACATTCTAGCAACAAGCTCCCTCTGGGGGTAGTCTCCCTACCGGTCGACGGTAGTCTCCCTCCCCAAGTCGGTCGACGGTAGCACATCTCCTACAAAAGAGAGCTTCCAAGCCTCTTGCATTTTAGCAGAAAACACCTACCACCATTGAACAGAGTACAGTTCATTCACCTATCATCTCATATAGTAAACCTCCTACTTAAACTTTGATAGATCATTTGGATGGCACAAGACTACCATACCATACTTATCAATAAGAATAGTCTTACTTTCACACTTTATGCATTCAGCACCCCTTCCTCTAGTCTTTCTACCATCTCACCAGCATCAAGTACATCTTTTTTATCTTATGTCAGCTTCTGTCTGTGCTTTGGAGTCTTCGTTCCACTAGCTGGTAGTCTCTGTCTATGAGAGGGAGTGAATGTGCTTGCTGTTGTTGAACCATTCGCCTATCGTAAGGGTATGGGCAATTGCCTTCTGTCGGTAAATAGATAGAGGTGATGGGGAGTGAGACTAAGAAGATGTTCCCCTAGCGCTTCCATCAAGCACAAGACTCACTATATAGGAGAAGACCTAAAGGAACTATTCCAGCTTCAGTCAAATTCAACATAGTACGTGAGTTGCCCACCTATATCAGTCCCAATGCTTGATCTTTATGGTAGTAATCAATGAACCGCCAATGAAAGGACAACTCTTCCAGGCCTCATGTTTTCACACTTTAGTATGCTTCATCTTATCACCTATCATCTACTCTTGTGTATGCTGAACTGCTGCATCTACCTTTTTCTCATCTCATATTGTCAAAATCCTACTGAATATCATCATGATTGCACACAACTACCTTACTATCATTGTCCAAATAAATTTTCTTAGTATTACACGGAATGGGATCATCACCAGGTCCAATAGACGTGAGCTGTCCTGCCAGACCGAGTTCTTCCAATAGCGCATATAATGCTTTCTCATCGAAGAGAACTTCTGAATCTCCTTTACTCGAAATATAAACCAGACTGATGTATCTAGTAAATGCTATCCCAGGAAACCTTTTAGCAAACTCACGGTCGAAGTCCATTAAGACTATATCGAATAATACCTTGCTGATGTCACCCACAATTTGCATACAACCAGCAATGCTTACTGTATTTCCATCCATATCAATGGCTGGGAGATTAAGAAAAGATGATATGAGATTATAACAAACAGAACCTTCACCAACTAAAGACTTAACCTTCTCTAAAATCATACTTTTTGTAATAATAAATAATGACTTATCTAAGCTAAGACTGTACAGTCTATCCACCTTTCCCATTTCTCGAATACTATCATAAAATGGATCAACTAGATTTATCATTCGGTAACCATCTTTTGGCAAGCTACCATGAGAAAGACGATATAACATTATGCTTAATCCCATAAACACCAATACATCCTTTTCATCAGGTAGAACCACTGTAAACAATTCAGGATCTTTGCTTGGTAAAACCATGAAATCTGGAATTTGTGTTGTCATAAGACTTATATACAGTTTTATATAATCCTTACTTACGAAATGAACTTCTAGCGGTGATAGAACGTATAAACCGCAAAGTATCCTTTGTTGAATATCGGCTAACTCATTTCGAGACAGACGAGTAAAGGAATTCTGTGTTAGATCGTTATAGACAAACTCAATATCCTCAGATAGCAGCACTAGCGAGCTTTCAATAGATGAGCTATAGAATCTTACAAATACAAACTGATTAAATAAACTTTCTACTACTTTTGGTGGTCTTGTTATTATTTTTTTCATCATCATAGTCATTCTCCTATATTATTAATTGAAGACACATTTGGTAATATACCCATTGCTAGAAAGACAGCTACCATCACTCCTAAACCTACTGCCACCCTAACATTAGGGTTAGCAGGAATATTCATATCCGAGAAAGGAAACTCATTCTCTAAGGCTGATAATACATCTCCAGTAAGGTATTTATTTTCAATAAAACAAACCTTTTGAAATTGATCATAATGATTGTCAACCTGAAAGAATTGATTATATGATAATGCTCTAGGAAAGACTTCGCTTGGTGGGGCTATATCATGCATGCCAGGCACTAACACGTACCAGACAGTACAACTAAACCCCCAAGCCGACCAGAAGTAAGAAACGACCGTATTTTCCCTTAAAAAATGTTAGTACATCTACTAAGACTTTATCGTATTCCTCATTCACCAAACTACGCATACCTGCCCCTTTCCTGCTATAAGTAAACAACTCTGGTACTGAAAATGGTACGCTATTAGATAATAATCCTAGTTTATTACATAAAAGGGTTAACTTCTCTTTTAACTTATTTGTAATATAAAATTCTTGTTTAATATAGTTAAAATTATCTGGTAAAAAGCGGTAACACAGACCCATTAGATTGGGAGAGAGCAAGAAGAGGAGAAGCTCCGCCAAGGTTCCTGTCAGATTTGAAAGGTGGTTATTTAACAACACACTGTGGTAATCTCAGTCGTTACAACCTGATAAGTTCAAATAATATCAACCACTATTATATCAATATCGAGGGGAATCACAAAAAAATCTGTGCTATAATGAACAAGTTGCAGGGTCAGGCATTTCAAATAAATGTAGGTATGCTTGGTTTGATAACAGATAATTATTCCAAGTTAGTTGAGTTAGGTTTACTCATGCCAAGGTTTCTTAGCAACATCAAGATGAAGGATATCACTCCCATACTTAGGGAGAATTACATGAAAGATGCTTCAATTAGGAAATTGAAAAGCTTTGACAATCTTTTACATCAATTACAGAAGGACATCCAACGTGCACGATATGAGAATTTGATTATCACTATGGCTAATGCATACACTGGGTATAAGTTTTATTTGCCAGTCTTTCTTGACTTCAGAGGTAGAATCTACCGATGTGGTTTGTTACACTTCCATGAAGGTGATCTAGCAAGAAGCCTGATTATGTTTGCTGATGATAATGTTGAGAGAAAAGAAGATAAAATGAATGTGGGACTAGGAGCTGCCTTCCATTACAAGTCTTTTAAGTCATACAGAGAATCTTATGATTGGCTGAAAAATGAGGGCTGTAAAGGAATTTTAAAGGATCTTATCAATTTTGGTTCGAAAGCAAAAAACCCCTTTCAGTTCATTAGTACTATATTACCTCTAAAGAATCTAAAATTCTTAGCGTTGTCACGTAATATCCCAATAACCCAAGATGCATCAGCAAGTGCTTATCAGCTAATGAGTTACTTTTTATTGGATGAAACAATGGCATATAGAACAAATCTCTTTTCATTATCCATGGATGAAAAAAAAGATAAAATCCATGATATTTATTCATATATACTGGAGGAGCTGAAAGAATTCATTAGAAAAGATGAGAAGATAGATAAGAATCTAAGAAATCTAATAGATGAGAAACTGGATCGTAAGATAGTGAAGAGTATCTTTATGCCAATGATCTATGGGAAAACATTGATGAGTACGGCAGGAGATTTACGAGAACAACTCTCTCAATTCATAACAAATAAGGAAAGTTATTCATTAGCATCTAGCTGCTTTAGTTTCTGGAAAACAAAATACCATAATATGGATAGCCTGATCCGTTTGATCCAGAATATAGGTTGGGTTGTATCAAAAACAGAGCAGGAAGTGAAATATCAAGTGGATTACTTTCAAACAGTCCAAGACTATATGAAAATGGAACCCGTAAATATCTGGGTTTACGATTGTCAAAATAATAAGAAAAAGAGACGTAAAGTGACTCTGAGAGTCTCTTCCAATGATAGAGACAGAAGAAAGACAGTAACATCAACCTTCGTGAACTTCATTCATCAGAGGGATGCCTATCTAGCCATGAAAGTTGTTGAATCTATGTTAGAGGATGATGCACCAATCTACACAGTACACGACAACTTTATCAGTACATCACATGCTTGCAATTACTTGCCAGGAATTTATAACAAAGTGTTTTCAGAGATGGGCCCGCCTCTTAAAATCATCAACGAGTTTATATATTCAAATATTATAGAACATACAAGAATGTCAGGTGATAAGTATAGTATCTTACATACTGTACTTTCTCGTGATATACTAAAACTATGTTTAAATGATCTAATGCCAGAGGGTATGAAAAAGAATGACAAAAAAGTCTGGGATGAGAGAGTCAATACAATACTGAACTGTTACGAGAATTATACAAATCTAGTATGCGGTAAAAGCAGCAATACAAAAAGTATGAAAGATCATAATAATAAGTATGCTCAATTCAAGAATAAGGTATTACCAGAAGGGATAGCAAGGGAGAAATCTCCCAATTACAGTTTACACTTTTAAAGAAGAAAAAATAACTATGAAAACAATTAAAATAATGCAAAATAACCTATTTACAATTAGAAATATGATTACTTACAGTAAGACTTACACAACATCTACTGATATGGTTCACACTGACATGTTATTAGGGCGATTCATTAATAAGATAGAAAGAACAATGGTTCAAGATCCACATCCAGGGTTAATAATAGCAGTACATGACTTAAGTCAACCTTATCCCATAGTGAACGAAACAAGCCTACTCAGTCTTGCAGTTTTGGATCTCTTAATCCAGTATGTTTACCCATCAATATTAGGGTATAGTAAATTTACGATCTCCTTAACAGTGAAGAGATCTTACGGTGAACTGATTACATTTACGTTAGGGGCAGCAATTCCCTTGACGGAGGCAGAGAATGGTAATTTCATCAAAAAGAATGTGGTCTATTCGAATATATATGAGTTATTATTGAGATATGCTGAAATCTACGACGGATCATCTATCGTCAAAGTGATGATCAGAGCCTATCTGAGTGAGAAAATGAAGGAGGATAGGCCAGCCCTATCAAAAAAGGAAAGATATAGCTCACTTTCAGAAATCCTGAAAGCAGGATTAAGTAAGTCCAAGCCAGAAAAAGCAATAAGAATCACTCGCACAGGTAGAAAAAAAGAGAAATTGTATCCTGAGTATATCACAGCAATCAAAAAAGGTAGCATTGAACAGAAACCATTCATAGTATCCGACCTCGAGACAATAAAGGTAAATAACATTCATAAGCCTTATGCCGCTGGTCTCATGATGGTTCATCCTGGAAAAATGATATCAAAGGATATGATAATTCATACCTACTTTAGTGAAGACTATAAAGTCATCCTGGATAGCTTTGAAGAAAGAAGTAAAAGAGTTCTTATTGACTTGATCAGTATGATTGAAAGACTAGTGAAACGAGAGAAGAAAGCCAAAACAGTTTACTTCCACAACTTCTCTAGATTCGATGGGATTTTCTTGCTTAAGCACCTTTCAAGTCATCACCCAAAATACAGGCTTAAACCACTTATGCGGAACAATAGGCTTTATGAGTTATCAGTCTATTCAGGTAAAGTGATGTTATTCCGCTTCAGGGATTCCTTGAATCTACTCCCAGGTACGCTTAATAACCTAGCAATGAGTCTATGCCCAGATCTTGGGAGAAAAGGGTCAGTTGACCACGAGAGTGTGAACGAGACAAATATAGAGAAAAACAAAGAGGATTTGATAGAGTATATGAAGAGGGATATCCTTCTATTAGGTGGAGTCATGCAAAAAGCACAGACCATCTATTGGAATCTGTACAAGCTAGATATTGAAAGCAAAATCACTCTTTCATCTCTGGCTCTTAACATCTTTCGTCTGAGATACTACAACGATATTCTATTTCCAATACACATTCCTAACCAAAACGAAGACACCTTTATTAGGAAAGCTTACTATGGGGGTCATACAGATGCATATAAGCCATATGGTGAGAATCTATACTACTATGACGTAAACTCACTCTATCCTCATGTAATGAAAGAATATCCTATGCCTTGTGGTAAACCAGTATGGTATTCAAATCTGGAAGACAAGGACATAGATAGCATGTTAGGCTTTATTGAGGCATATGTGGTATGTCCGAAGACAATCAATAAGCCCTTTCTGCCATATCGTTCTAAGAATGGAACTCTGATCTTTCCAACGGGTGAGTTTGTAGGAGTCTACTATAGCGAAGAGTTGAAGTATGCAGTTGGCCTTGGGTACAAGGTGGTCCCTATCTCAGGCTACCTCTTTGAGAGGAAGGAAAGTCCATTCAAAGACTTTGTTAGCTCGCTCTTTTCAAGCAGGTTAGAAGCAAGGAAAGAAGGAAATGATGCTTTGTCCTATGTGTACAAGATCCTTATGAATTCACTCTACGGTAGATTCGGTATTAACCCTAAAAGCACAATAACAGAGGTATGCAATTTCAAGAGATACACCGAAGTAGTCGAATTCGAAGGATTTATACATGGGGATATGCTTAGCGAGAACAACTTCATCGTATCCTACCATACTAATACAGGAAAAGACAGATGGAACCCACCGAAGAACTCAGCTGTCCAACTAGCTGCTGCTATCACTGCCTCAGCAAGGATCTATATGTACCCTTATATCTCAAGGGATGACTGCTACTACACTGACACAGACTCAGTAGTGCTAAGTCAGCCACTCCCTGAGGAATTGATTTCTTCTTCAATCTTGGGTATGTTAAAGCTGGAAGACCAAATCGTAGAAGGTTTCTTTCTTGCACCGAAAGCATATAGTTACTACACCTTGGAAGGAAGCAATGTCAAAAAGTACAAGGGACCAGCTAAAGATAAGGTCACTCCCGAATGGTTTGTGAAACAGTACGCTGACCCATCGAGAAGGGAGTTGGTCAAGGTGGATGCTCACTTCAGGATTGATTGGGGAAGTTTGGAGATCGAAAAAAAAGAAATCTTATACAGTTTAGGTCTTAAAGAGGGGTCTAAGAGGATACCAGTATATGACAGTAATAAGAAATGGGTGGATAGTGAGCCTATTGATATACATGACTTGTCTAACCTAGACTACATTAGTAGAAAAGTGATTTCATCACTAAGTGATAGAGTACACCATCTTGAGAATGAGAGACTCAATGAGAAATTAGAAGAGAGGGATAGAGAGATTGCCAAGTTGAAATCACAGATAGAAGTACAAACAGGGGTTACTAACCAAACATTAGTCGAGAATGCTAATACTGACATGAAAACAAATACAGATGAGGAGAAAGCAAATACAGACAAGAAAACTAAGACAGAGAAGAAAACAAAGACTGACGAGAAGAAACCTCCATGAAAAAAAAATAGAAAGAGAAGATTTGAATAGCGAGCCATCAGCCAGTACTTTTTGTATGCCTTTTAGCCATTGATTATTGGATTTACTGCTTGACAGCGTCGAGTCAATGCCTTCCCGGCTAGCTTTCCTGTTTACTTGCTTTCCATTCATCCATCTCCTCCTGGAAGGACAGAATGGTAGGGGAGGCGAGAATCACTGGTAAGGGTTGGCCCGGAGCTCTGCGGTTGATCCGTTGGGTAGGAATAAGAGTCATTAATGGCTTTCGAGATGAGGCAGCCAGCCACTCTTCCTGGGTAATGCGCCCAATAAACTGTGCATGTGTCACTGTTCCGGTCGTTGGGAACGGTCATGGTGTAGCCTGTGCAGAAGATGAGTGAGATGTATCCCGACAAGGTGAAAGCCATTCAGGAGATGCCGATCCCACGAACTAACTGAGAAAGAAGTTCACGGATTACGAGAACAGATATTCAGCACTAGAACGGACGTGCTGCGCATTCGCTTGGGCTGCTCTGGCAGTACATGCTTTATCACACAACTTGGCTCATCGCTCGCATGGGCGCACTGAAATACATATTCGAGAAAGCCTCTCTCTCTGGGGGGATAGCAAGGTGGTGGCAAATGCTCCTGGCGGAATACTACATTGTTTGAAAGACTCTCAAAGCCATCAAAGGCCAAGCACTGCCAGGTGATCTGCCAGTGTGTTCAGGGGTTAAAGGTATCTTCCTGACCACTATCCAAAGGATTCAGGCCTCTAAGACAGTCCCATAATTCTTGAGAGTCTTTATTTGTAGCTAAAGGCAGAGGGTCCGTTACAGACAAGTGCGGGGAACTAGTTAAGGTGACTTGGGAATAAGGGCTTGGAAGAGCAATGCGGGGAATCAGTTGTTGATTTCGCCCATTGTTGTTGCGAGCTCCATTGTAGTTGGAGCGAGAGGAACGATTATCAGAAGCAGCTGGAGTCTGAGACACAAAGGCTGATTGCTGCTCACTGTGTTGTGCAGCTTGTATGCGATGAAGACGCGATTCTTGGTTAAGGACCTTAGTCCGCAGCTCCTCAAACGATGGAACAGTCTTAGAGTCGGAGATGGTTGTAACAAAAGCTTCATATTCAAAGGGCTTTGTAGTGAAAACTACATCCTTTGGGGACATAGAAGAGAGTTGATAGCAGCCAAGGCATCAACCATAGACTTCAGTTCCTGTAAATAGGCATCCATAGGCTTGTTACCTTTCCTGTTATTCTGAATATCGAACTTCAATTTCATTTCTTTAGCCGTGGACTGATCAACAAATCTTTGCTCTAAAGCCATCCATCTATGTTTTTTTTCATATTCTATTGTAGACTTCCGTCAACATGTCCACTGAGAGTGTCGCATTCAACCAAGAGCGAACACTTTGATCCGTTCTCACCCAAGCACTATAAGCGGGGTTGAGATGAGCCCTTCCTTCGGCATCACTGATGAATTGAGGGGAACATGGGAAGGCCCCCTACACATAGCCCATTAAATCATTACTGATGAGTATAGGTTCAAACTGCGATTTCCAGAGAAGATAGTTGCGTCAGTCTAGCTTTATGGATACGAGATGGGTGCAGCAAGAAGGGGCGCAGGTGAGAAGGATGATGGGTTCTGGTAGGTGGAAGGGAAAGATTGAGGAGATGCATTGGAAGACATGGTGTATAACGGTGAGAAGGCAGCAGAGGGAACCGTGGTATATACCTGTGGGGAAGGCATGAAAACATGACTGGAGGGCTGTGGAATAGATGCCGAGGGTCCTGCAGTCGGTCCATGAACCGGGCAACAATGGTTTCGGGTTCACAAAGGACAACGAACCAGATGCAGTGGTGTAGGACTGCAAAGCCGTAGCCTGTGACAGCGATGAAGACTCGATGCTTGAGTCTGTCATGAGTGAAGATGCCACTAGGGAAGCACTGGGAACGGCAGAAGACACACCAGTAGTGGAGGCAGGAATCAAAGTAGAGTTCTCAGAGGAAGAAGGAGCTGTTGAGTCAGATGTGGCATTAGACTGAAAATAGGTTCTTCTCGAAGTGGTCATTAGTAAGCCAAGGAAGTTATTTCCCCAAGGCAAAGAGTCCGTTCATGGTAGAAGTCCTTTCCTTTCAACTAAGAATGCCGACTTTCCTCAAACGATTGGAACTAAGGTATCCTCGCCGAAGGAAAAGAAGAGTAAGCCAATAGTATCCCGGGGAAAGAAGAAAGAAAAGCTCTCTAGCCGGGATATCAAGATTCACGTGCGAAGGGACAAGCGAAAGGCTTCCTGGTATAAGAAAGAAAGTAGAGCTAGGCAAGGTCTTCTGTGAGTGAACGAGATGAGGATCGAGGCAGTTAAGTTCCACCAGGGTAGGTGCTTTCTTCGCGAGTATGTCTGTTGATGGCGCAGTGTCCTATCTGCTCAAGGAAAGCTGCCCAACTCAATGTGTTACGCATTAGCGGCATTTGCTACATAATCCGCATCTGTTGTCAGATATTTTACTATAAGGTAAGTGAGGACTTCTTCCAAGAACGGATTCTTCTTAATCTTAATTAAGTTGATTTGTTGCTGCTGATTTCAATAGCCAAGTCAAGCTTTCCAGCAGGCGAGACAGATGCCGATTCTACCTCTGTCAACTACCTCTTTATTTTATATTTTGATCACTCTTTTTTCCATCAACGATTGCCACGTGAAAGCTCTAAGTCAAGAAGTCAAGCCAGCAAGAAAGTCCGAAAGTGAGAAGGTACGGTTTCATCATCCTAAGCTACCTCACCTCACTAAGTCCAGTCTATGCGCCCTTAGCCCAAGGATAGAGACAGGGCTAATGCTTTGGTCATACTAGATGACGAGGCTTACCGAACTACCTTTGCCGTAACTCAGAGAGAGAAGGCCGCTCAAGCAGAATCCGAATACGACTCTCGCTAAACAAGAGCTCTTTACTACTAAGCTGATCACAACTTCATATTCAACAACAGCAAGAAGACGACTCTAGCCCGCTGAAAGCTTTGAACATTCGCTTTTATCGGCCCAAAGGTTCTAGGGTTCGAGAGAGAAATTCCTACTATAAGGAAGGGCAGAAGGTAATCCAATTAGTAGAATGCTGCTTTCTATCGGTTGTTCACATTCAAGCATGAGTTAGTTCAGAGTCGGCAAGGGGAATCAGAGAAAGGGCAGTTTAGTCAACAATCATGACCATGGGAACATTTGTTCGCTTTATAGGTACCCCCGAATCTACTAGTCATCGCCTTTGAGCTGGGAAATTTACCTGGGGTCGGCTATTCCTGATTCAGCAAAGGAAAGAAGCCTTGATCCGCTGCGTCTTTTTCGACTAGTGAGTTGTTGCCGTCACTGAACTCGGTCACTGAAAGACCTTTCGAGTCGAACTATAGTGGATAAAATAGCTGCTTATTCTTCTTAAACGGATCCATCTTCTTTCGCTCCTAAATCAAGAAAAAAGCTTTTGTCGGCTCTGAGGCTGAGGAAAGCCGCTGACCAAAACCTAGCGTTCGCACCCCTTTCGAAGCGGAATAAAGGGAAAAGTGAGTTGCAAGTCGAGAAAGAGAGAGAGAACTGCCTAAAAGGAGAAGTAAAAAAAGGAGTCCTCGGGGAATCGATCGGTTGAATCCGTTGCAAGCCCATTTTCCGAACCCACCCAATCATAGTAGGAAACTAAAGGCGACCGAAGGAAGCGCTTGGCAAATAGGGTTTATTTCACTGATTCAGGTTCTCAAAAGAAAAGGGGAGAGGAGCGAGTGAGGAAGCCAGCCCTCTTTCTATATAACTAACTCGGAGATAAAATAAATCATTCAGGATAAGAATCGGGTTCATAGAATGGATCAGTCGCCCCAGAAAGAGATGCCTAAAACGGGACTAGGGTTCTTATGAGCAAGTATAAAAGACTTACAGCTTTAAATTAAAGGTAAGCAAAAAAGAGGAGGTCAACTGATCGACAGAGGCGATTAAATTTAGTTGGATGCCCCGCCGCCTGTGAGGACTGCTTTCAATCAAAAGGAGATGAGAGATAAGCGACTTGCCTTCCTCAGGATTAGCCATCTTAGATGAATGCCCTCCTGCGTGCCTATTTGACTTCCTAGCTTGCAAGAGCTGTAAAGGCTTAAAAACGAACTAGCTATACAAAGCTTTATCTTTATCCTGCTGACCTAGTAGACGGAGCTCTTTACCTATCCCTACCTTCTTCTAATAACAGAGAGCGAAAGACGCTAGGCACACTCTTATTTGAACATTGCCATCTTAGCTCCTGAGCCTATTCTAATTCATGCCCTTCCTTCCGGTTATCTAATAGTATAAGAAGGGGACAGGTGCTATCGTATAGAAAAGAAGTCCGCCCCAGTCACTAAACCTAGCTCACCAAGCCTTAGGAGTGCCTGTGGATCTTTGCATCTAGGGTTATGGCTTTTGCTTTAATAAGTGAGATATCACTCGTGCCTCTTTTCTTCCCCTCGGGATTGATGTCCTAAATGCCTTTTCCTTTATTAGGGTGCTTTTTTTTGTTCGGATTAGCCAATCAAATCAAGCTAGAGAACTTCCTGAACCAGATAGTGTGACGGCGTAACTTCTTGCTATCTATCAATTCCCAGAGTTTAGTTCAAAAGGGTGATCTAGGATTTGCTATTTCCTCTAAAGCTCGAACAGTGGAGAACTATTCCAACTACCCTGCTGCTAAAATCCTTCTTTCCTCGATTCCTATGAGGGCCAGATATACTTTTATCTGTATTTGAATCGAGGTGAGGGATAGCTCGACAACAGCCCAAGTTATGCTTTCAAAAAGAATGGAATTTAGTTCCCCCTTTATATCTCCCATGAATAGAAAAGGAGGCTTGTGCCACTAAGGAAGAGAAGGGGTTGCCGCTTATTCTTGTGACGGGACAAATGCCCAATTAATTTAATCAAAGTAAAGCTTAACCTGAAACCTCTAAAGCCAGGGAAAGCAATTCCTTCTGTAGTATAGCTGGAGGAAAGCAATCCAAATAAAATAAGTACTGTAGCAGTCCGCTTTCAAGCTGTTGGTTAGCTATTATACAATTTTCATAAGCTATGCTTATTAAAGAAGTCACCTTAATAGTTTTACGATACAGGGACAGAGACTTTTAGAAGGTGCATAAGCACCGGGGAATGCTTAAAGGCTTTCAACTTGCTGGAAAAACTCCTGCTCTTTTCAATATTCCTTCCTTGGTAAACTTTCAAACTGTCCTAGAGCCCGCTTTTCAACTGGCTTGCTATAACCCGCTTTCCTAAGCTAAGAGGTACTTCACTAGCTCGCTTGAAAAAAAGGAAGGATCATATTATGAAACTGTTAAAGGCAAAGAAAAAAGACTCCAATCCCAAGGAAATAGATCCACATTCAGGGGCAAGCATTTCTGTCATAGGGGGAACTCCATCTAAGGAAAGAGCTTAGTTAATTAGATAATTCTAAAAAGTAGCTCGCCTTTAGTCAGCTAGTACAAGAAAGTGGAGGCTCGATGAACGGCCTAAAAAGTCCTGGTATCTCGTTGTAATCCCAAGCTTGCAATCCCTAAACTCCTTGAGTAGCCCTCTTTCTGAAGAGCAGTTGATCGTGCTACTCATTCATGTAGGCTGTCACTCAGTTCCCTCTCATAGATGGATTTCTCAGAGTAGATCCTGCACTTCATCCTTATCCTTATTCTTGATAGCACAGGAAAGGGACGATTCTCTGTGCCTACCTATCCCCAATCACACAGGAATGCTCGCTTGGCTGCTTACCAATCCTTTCTCAGAAAATTCCTCGCGCATCACAAAAAACTTATAGAAAACCTGCGAAGGATACCCACTTCCCACTTATCCTTCCCCGCCCCTGAAATGGGGCGGGCCTCGTTCTTTTTTTGTGTACCACCACCAAAAAAAAGACTACAATCCAAAAATAAAAATCGTACAAAAAAGAAGAAAATAGAAAAAAAAGGGGGAAAGATGACTCTATGGCTGAGGGGAGGAGAGAAAGAACGCATGCATGGATATTCTGTCTGTCGGAGGTTCGAGAATCTATGAAAGGACATCTAAAGCTAAGGTTACGAAGTAAAGGAAGTCCGAGAGAAGTGGTGATCTCATCTTGCTTGCTGGGAGAGAGGAAGCTTCCGGACCACCTTTTCCAGCCAGATAGCGAGCGATCACTCAGCAATGAACACTAACTGAAAGCGGCCGGGAATGAGTACCTATCCCTTACGGGAATCGAACCCGTGTCTTCGACATGAAAAGACGATGTCCTAACCACTGGACGAAAGGGACCAAAAAGCCATTCTTCATATACCGCTCCGTGGGCTCCGAGAATAGAAGTGGTTCGTTTTCTTTCTATACGAAATTAAAGATTTCGTTTGTGTTCATGTTGGCGATTTCAGATGTCAATTCGGCGGTTCGTCCCCCCTTCCTACGGGTTCCCCCACCCCCCTGAATAAGTAAGGCCCCGCTCTTTCTAATAAAAAAAAGAGGGGCGAAGCGCCCGTTTGAAGTGGCGAAGGCCTATGCTACAGTAAGAAAAAAAGTAGGTTTCGGTTACGAAGTCACTTAGTCGAACTATAAAGAAAGGGAGGCTAAGGTTACGAAGTAAGGTCAACTGGTTAAGGAAAGCTCAGGTTATGAAAAAGTTTAGCCGTTAATTAATTAATTAGTAGTGAGACGTCGGTACGGAGTTGCGTCAGCTGTGGATATAGACTAGGCTAAGGGGCGGACTTCATCTCTTCTATTCTCTTCACTTACACCTTACACTTCTGCTGAGTCTAACGAGGCTCAGGTGCGGAGCCTTCCACTGTCACTGTGGACCGAGACTACGCAAAGGTAGAACATCATAGAAACTTCGCTGACTTTCTCATAAACCTTGATTTCGCTACGCTCAATAAGAAGCCGGAATAGCTGAAATTGGTTCGTGTTCCGTTTCCAAAGTCAGTCGTCTTTACCCAAGTGTGAACTTCAGACGACTCTCAAGCGGTTCCATTCCTTCTTACTGTACTTCTGGGTCAACCCAACCCGAATGGGAAGAAGGGGGTCAGCCAAACAGCGGTCCACTTTGTACGTTTGCTGAGCAGACCAATCAGGCATTTTTTTTTATAAAAAGGAAGGGAACTTCTCACCGAAGGAGGCAGTAGGAATGAAGGAGGCGGGAAGCTACCGCTTCTAGAATGGTTGCTTATCCTTCACTTTTTTTAGAGCGTATCGCTATTCAAAAAAAAAGGTTTATGTAATCGGAAAAATGGTTACGGTTGCGGAAACCAGAGAAAGTCGGGAACCATCGGTTACCTTTTGAATCAAAGTAGCGACGAGCCTAGTATTACGACTACAGGGGGAGAAGCAAAGCTTCGTAGACAGCTTCGCTTCCTCGTCGCTTCTTTCTAGCGACCAGCTTCTCAAGTGGGTGGCTTGGTAAGCAAGCTACCTTCAGCATCGGTAAAATCCCTATCAATAATAGGCCGGAATGGTGGGGAAGGAAGCCCTCCCTACGGGGGGAAGAGCCCTTTCACAGCCGCTCCTCTACAACTACCTTTCGCCCAACATGATCACGAACGAAGACAGAGAATTGCGTAGATAGGAGGACGAAACGAACCAACCCACTTGTCCTCCTGATCGGAACGATTGAAGAAAGAAAGAGAATGGTGCCCCCTTTCGCCCAGGGGGCATCGTCGGAGAACAATGTCGGGGACAGGGTGAGAACCTTCCGTTGCTTACACCCTTTAAGTGTTGGTTCTTCCGGGGATAGATCTGGTTTCAAGATCTATGAACAAGAGAGATCCCTAAATCTCCATTTGAAAAAAGAGATGAATAGATAAGGCGAAGCCAGCTGAAGGAAGGGCGCTAACGAGCAAGAAAACGGATGCGCTAACGCGCAACGGCTTTCCTTTCTCTGATAGAGGCTCGCTTCTTCAATTCAAGTTCAGCTTGCTGCTTTTCATTTTGATAGGAGTAGGTGCTTGCTGCTCGCTCGCTGTCTACTAAATGAGCCTTTACTGCCCGCCCGGCCCCTCTCTTTAATCTTAAGTAAAGTGAAGTCAAATCAATGAAGTGAACAGCCCAACCTCTTTGTTTGAAGCTTTGTTTCACCTAATTCGGAAAGAGAACAATAGACTTGCAACTATAGTATAGGAAAAAGCTTCTCTTTGATAGCGGTCATAGGGGAGTTCAGAAAGGATCTGACCGTAGATAGAGACTGAAACCTGTGCGGGGGTAGGGGCGGATGTAGCCAAGTGGATCAAGGCAGTGGATTGTGAATCCACCACGCGCGGGTTCAATCCCCGTCGTTCGCCCATCAATAAATGGACCATTTGTTACGGAGACAGAAGACAAACCTAGAAAGCTTTTTTTCTGCAAGTCATCTCGAGGCTTCAAACGCATCCAAGCAATTGGTATCCGATTGAAGCATAGAAATAGATTCGCGTCGCCTACTTGCTGAAAGCACAAATGGAATGGCCGATCATGAATTCTATGAAGTTTTTAAGACCTTCACTTTTGAGTTCATAATGAATGAAATGAACCCCCGGATGAGGAGCAAATCTCCCCTCCCTTTTACTAAACCATGGGGAGCCCCTAGTAGTTTACCGGACAAATTGAGTTGTCGTGACGAGACCTTTCTTAGTGGAAGATCGGAATTCTCTTCATCACGAGACTGATCGGATCAGACACCCGAGAGACCTCCACAATTGAGTAAGTAAGAGGACAACAAGCAAAGAGTTATGCTTTCATTTCTTTGTTGAGATTGAAATCAAGTTCTTTAAAAAGGGGGTAGGTATAATGAACGCAGGCCAAGTCAAGAAAAGGACTTCCTTACTTTTAGTCTTAATTACTAGTAGTTTGAAGCGAAACCGGTTTTTTTTGGCACTCGGTTCCTTCGTCTTAAGTCAAGTTCAGTTGACTTTTTTGATTCGGAACTCTTAGTCGAGCTGATGGCGGGATCTTTTTTTTGTTCGAGGTTCAAGAGGAAGAAGAGAAGAGGAACCACCGCCCAATGGTGCTTTTACGAAAGTACGGTCACCGGTGGCTAATACCTTCTCGACACTATCGAACCTGAAATCCACTCTCAATCGCTCTTTTTAGTTGGCGGGCAAGGTTTCCTACCCACTGGCTACTGGCTACCGGCTAAGGAGGTACAGTGTAGCTACTGCAGCTACAGTTGGGTAGCTAGACCATCTACCCTATGTTTCAAACTTGTTAAACCTGGTCAACCCGATAGAACATTGTTTAAACCATACTTGTGAGAGTGACTGTCTTACGCTACAGTAGCTACTGCTGCTACTGTCTTACTGTGTACAGGAACTGTGTGTGACTGTAGCTACCCGACCCCAAGGGAGGTACTTGTTACTGCTCCTCAGGTGGTTAGTGAAATGCTTCTCAGGTGAGGAGCATGAACGAGATAATACTGATTGAATCAGAAGATTATTTTAATCGACTTAATTAGAAGCTCTAATAACTATTCAAAATTGATGGTATTTCAACCACGATAATCTTGGTTGGTACCAAACCCGATAGTGATTCTTTCGATTCGTATTAGAGTGATGGCCCCTGTTTCACTAATAGCTGGGAAGGGAATACGTTCTCCAATCGGCATGTGTTAACCATTTTATATTCTTTGGATGAAATGTCGAGATTCAAGAGAAGATGGATCGGGTCTTCTATTAAGAGGTGGACCTTGAAGCAATCATTGTCATTGTGGATTTGGGGGTTCTAAACCAGAGGAGAGGCAGCGAAAGAAGAGAAGCTTACTCTATTCCAGAAGCAGGAATAGCGGGACGGAGACAGCTACTTTGAGAATGAGAGGAGTCTTGCATTAGTAAAGGAAAGCACCTTTCTTAGTTATTAGTAAGGTTGTAGACTTCTTGTAGTTCTCTTTCCCCTATGTTTATTCTCTATAAGAGATAGAAGCTTTCCCGCTTGCAAGGTTTCGAGCTCCTATTTCTGGAAGAGATTGAGGAAATGCTCCTTCCGTGAGGGGCCTTTCAACCTATAGGGAGCTCTCTCATCCGAGTGGAGTTAGGCCCATTTCCTAGCCTAGTTTTAAGCAGAACAGCACCATCCTAGTCCAGAGCAGTACTTCTCTTATGGGCTCGAGGCAAGACAAGCAGCCCGCTTCGCTTCCTCAATTGCTCAAGGAACAAGATGAAATAATGCTTTTGTGGAACGTCTTCTGGCGAGGCTTTGAGATTAAACCAATATCTTTCTATTTGAAGCAGTGTGCGGTATGCCTTCAATTCAACAAGCATACGCTGGCCAGAATAGTACTGATATTTCCGTCTCTGTTTAGCTGACTCGCTCGGGATATCCTAGCATCATTCCGGCATTTCACCGTAAGAGGATCCTTAAAGGTGATTCCAAAAGTGATTTGCTTGTCCAGTGGTACTTGTCGCTTTTCTCCGAAGGCTATTGAATTAGCTAAACCACGTGGGTGGCGGTTGTCCATGGATGTCCCTTGGGCCTATTCTTCATCGGATACGAGAGCAGGAAGAGCTTCTATTCCATCAACACAAGTTATTCCAGCAACAGCTCTTACTGTAACAGAACTAGGACCGTCAACTCCAACTGTCCTTATAGGCGAAAGCCACCTCCTTGACAGATTACGGAGCTACCCAGCTTCTCTTAATGCCAAGTAGTAGAAAAACCGCTTTCCCGAGCTGGCTGGATGATTACTATGGAAGAGTTGGTGAACATTGTTCTGACTCATAGCTCTAAGATGACAACTACTCCCAGTCTCTGGTCAATCCATGCTGATGCTAGAATAGCTTTTCCCCCCGCCCATACCTGGGAAGAGAAAGTACAACCTCTGCTGCATCCTATCCTCTACTTTAGTAGAATTCTTTTGTTCTAGAATCACAGACATTGGCTAATGATACCACAGACTTTCTGGTTATGTCATACTCTATTCTATCTACTCTTACAGACCTTCCCTTCGAGCAGACTAAGAAGAAGCCCACGTAGCGGTAGCAGCTACGACTTCTTCCTTCTGGGCTTACTAGCTCAACATACGCAACGGGTACCAATGCTAGGTTAGAATCCGATACTAAACTCTTAAAGGGAATCATGGTGGCATACGAATAACCTTATCTTGATACCATTGCAAGTGTAAAGACCAATCCCATCATGGCATGATAGGGCCATAAACTAGAGACGATTAGATAGCACCATAAGACTTCCTTAGCGAATACTAGCGCCATCCTCAGACACTGAAGTCAGTCGGAGATATAGATTCGATACAAGCCCCATAGGGATCATAATCGTGATATCCTCCGTCCAGCCCTTAGACTCGTTACGTTTAACGACTTCACTTGTTGGTCCTAATTTGTCTTTAAACCCATTACCCTAACCAAGCCTTCTCTCCGACTTCTATTAGTAGGGAATGACGATCGCACCCACGTTCAGCTATCTATTAATGCGTTCCCACCTGCATGCCTAACCGCTAAGGCCCATCCTAATACAGTCCTTCTAGATGTATGTATCTTTCTCATTCCCCGCTGTCCTTGCTTGGCTAGCGTGCTTCGAAAGCAGTCATGTAAGATTAAAGGACTGCTACCATAACTGCTAACAAAGGGAAGAAGGAAAGCGGATCAAGACAAGTCGATAGACAAAGCAGACAACCCTAGCCTCTATGGCAAGCCACTTGTGGTAAAGGTTTTCTAGCCCCGAAGGTCTTCAGACCAGAGTTATCGGCGCCTATGAAACTGTAACCCCAATCTTATGTGGTCGAAAGAAAAGCCGGGAATGAAGTGTCACACTCAGGATGGTTGACCAAGACTGCCTCCTTAGCTGCCGAAAATGAAAGGCTTCAAGTAAAGTAAATGAGTTAGGAAACCGAGTGCCATCCGAGAGTCTGATTAGTCTTCGTGGTAGCGGGCCTTGCTTCTTTTCTTTGCTATTGAATCTGCTATTGAAGGAGTAAGCAGCGCCCTTAGCATGCTTTTGCCCAGTCCCGTGACATCTAAGTTGACTGGTCGGAATTCACTTCTCGAAAGCAGAGAATAGATTAGACTAGCGGATCGGTTTCTTTAGGTTGAGTTGACAGCTTCGCTAGAGATTCTTTTTTTAGGGCTGCTAGAATGCGCGGTTTATGTCACCTTACACCAATCAAAGGAAAGGAGATGCCTTTTCGGGTTCAGGGATGAGGAATGAAAGGGAGCAAGCGGAGGCTCGAAAGCCGGAGCTCTATACTCGCTTCATATATTACGCTCGTTCGCTAGCTCTATACTCGCTTCATATATTACGCTCGTTCGCTTTTCTTCCAGCGCTTTCATCTTCTTTCCGGAGCGTCGCTTAACCAATTAGCATTAGTAACTATATCAAGCAAGTCGTGCTTCAGTAAATAAAAAAAGCGAATAGGCGTGTTGAACTTCCGGTCAAGGTAGTAAGAGGGCGGGGTCGAGACCAGAGACAAGTAGAATGGTCATGTAGGAAATAAAGTTGGATTATAAAGAATAGTTTGTTCCTTTGTTTGAAGAGGAACAATCCTACCGGACTCATTTAAGATAGGAATGGCTAAACTTTTTGTCTTTTTTATCAATCGAGTGCCATCTATAGTGACACAAATGGTTTAACCATGGGAGTGATTATTTCACAAGACACCTGATTACAAGTTGTTACGCACCTTTGGATCCCAGCCGTACTTTATCCACGATCCCTTCGGTGTGTTTTCTCGGGCTAGGTTACATGAAAATATAACTTTACTTGACACACAAATTCAATTCCCGAATTTATCGATATGTTTATGGGCATCTCACTTAGTGGACATGGAATCTTTTAGCATAGACATGGTCTAGTTTCATTTAAAAATCTCTTCTTCATCCCTCGGCTAAAGTCTCTTACGAGAAAAGTGTTCTTCATTAGCTGACTTGCTTAGGTGATGGTTTATTCTTAGCCAACAAATGAAAAGAAGCAAGGATCCTTTGTTTTGGAGGTTCTTTCTCTCACGTCATTTCGCCCGCCCGTTTCATTTCCTTTTGCCGAAGTTCGTTCAGTCGGTAAGCATCCCGTTAGCTCTTCATATTTCCTAGCCCATCTATCCCCACTATCCCCGAATTATGTAAGCCGTAAGGAGTCCGTAAAATGTGAATAAAGTCCTCACGCGAAAGTTCATCGCCTTCGCTTATCTTGTTTTTTAAGGTCAGTTCTTGTATGATGTCGACGAAGGTCTCATGTTCACGATTATTATTCTTGCAAAACTCGGAAAGTATTAAAGCACATTTATTCCTCAAGCTGTCGACTGTGTCAGTCGGAAGTGCATACGGCAGATCAGCTTCCTCTACCTAGGTACGGATTGGATGCTCCTCCTGCTCGGGCAGGACTCTCAGACGGCTATGATCGGACAATAGAGTATGTAAGATATAGCTCGTGCCTCTTAGGCTTAACAAGATGGGGTTCGGATGAAAACGGATCTCGCTAATCCAGTCTATTCTATTTTGTTTGAATAGTCCAGGTAGTTGACTACAGGATCGGATCCTCTGCCTTTGCCTGAAACTTTCACTGTCTGTCAAAGGAATAGCTGAACTACTACATTGATTAGGCGGATCTAACTCTTTTGAGAAATGCCCAGAAGCGTCTGTCTACTAGTTCAGTTGAGAACAAGGTGTCGAACTAGACTGATAACTGATCGTCTATCGAAGCGCCTCTTTAAAGGCAGGATGCCGAGAATCGTGTCTCTATATACGAAGAGCAGGCATGCGTGGGACTTTAGGACAAGACTCCGTAAGACCTTTCGTTTAATATGCCTTTTGTTTACGACGAATAGGAATAGGTTCTTTTCAGATTTGACATAAGAGGGTAATTCGTCAAATTGGAATCGGATCTAACATGTGCAGCCTAAGCTTACTTCTCTTGGCTCCCGGCGGGGTTGTCTAGTCCTAAAGCTAACCAGTTTACTTACTATTATATAATAATATATAATAAGCCTTAGCCTTCGGCCCATGAAATAGAGATGGCCCGGACCCAAGATTCGGATGGGTTGGATGCTTGGATATTCTTTTCTTTCTTCTAGTAGGGTGGTATGGTAATCCATTTCTTACTTACCAGGCTGGGATATAATCTAAGGTAAGGGTTGCTTTCTATGTAGATAGGAGAGCCTAATCTCTGTACTAGCTCTATCTATCAGGGAAGAAGGGAGGCGATTTCAAAGCGAAGCATTAACTGAAGGATGCGCTTGCCCATGGCCTCATCTTCCCATTTTTTGAGTCTTTAGTCACCGAGAAGACTACTTCTGTAGCTTAAAAAGTACCTTAGGACACCACTTTTTCTAAAGTCGGGTGCGAGTCTTGCTGAGTCAACTCTCAACTCATAATTTCTTAAGAAGAAAGCTTAAGAAATTGGCAAGAAGTAGGATAGGAGGAGCATTAGTAGCGAATCCCTGAGATTGGAATTCAATCTCGAGAAAGTCATGAAACTTGAATTAAAATTGAATAGACCCGTAAAGCAGAATAATGATTTTCATCTGAAGTAGCCATTCCCCCCCTTTCAGTAGTTGAAGTACTTTCATCTGTCTAAATGCTTTCCGTAGCTCCTTTGATCGAATTTAGAGTAGCTCGTGGATGAACAGATTCGAGAATCAATAAAAAGGTTCCGCTAACCAACTGATACCGTAGTAGAAGATTCGGCTAGTGATCCACCTCTCTATTTCCCAATAGAAAGAGTTATTCTATGAAAAAAAATCTCGTTTTTTTCTTCTTCACATATACAAGCTAAAACTACAGCCAACAGGGTGGAAGTTGTGTCTTTACAGTAACTCTCCTCTAATAACGTAGGCCGTCCTCCTCTATGTGTCTACAACTTAGGATTCTGTTGGAGCCGTGCTTGCACTGCATGATGATGATAAGAAGAAGAGAGCTTTGGACTAATTTAATTTAGCTAAGTTGTTCAATGATAATAATGCATAAAAGAAATTCACAGCTATGGAGAAAACCTGTGCAGCAGTCATAGCAGCGCTTTCAGGTTAAGTTATGAAACTAAAGTTTATTTTCGGGGAAGCCGCCCAAGCGAGCAAATCTGTTCTACGATCGGGTATTGTGCCTATTGGATTAGCTGCTAGTGGGAATCTATTCTGTATTATAGCTTTCTCTTCCTTTCAGTCCCTCGTCCATGAATGTGACTCCCTTGCTGGAAGGTCTCCCACGTATAGAACTATAAAGAAATGCCTGTAAGGTCTTTGGTCACTCCTTGGCAGCCTGTCCTAAGTCTAAGAAGCAGGTGACCCCTAATCCACCTGAGGGTGGTAGCAAGGCTACCTCTGAGGGCGATTGGATTAAGGTACAGAAGAAGGGGAAGGGGAAAGATGTTCTAGATAACAGAGTTTCCGCTCTGCCTGTCTCTTCATAAGAGCCATCGAGGGTTTTGAATATGAGTCTTGCTGTCCGCTCTGAGCCTGAGAGGATTTCTGATCGTCTAGAGGATCCTGTTAGCAATGCTCCTCTAGCCTTCAACAGTCAGGGTGAGTTGTCAGCTTCTTCTTTGGTCCCGCGGGGTGAAGGCCCTTCTAACTCGGAAGTAGGGTCACAGTATACGGATACCCCTGTGATAGACAGGGATCTTTCTCTTGTTACAGGTGAACATTCTGAGGGGAAACCTGCTTTGGCCTTTTCTACTCCCACTGGGATTTCGTTAGGGGGAAGCTCTGAACCCCTCACTCTTTCTCCGGACCATAAGCCCTTGGGTGGTTGGTAAGGTTGTCGACTCTGAACGAATGGTTTTATGTGAAGAAGAGGTGGTCACTATTATAAAGAATCAGATCCCGTTACAGTTAGGAAGGAAAGTGCCATCCGAGAGTCTTCTTCGTCTTCTGCTGGAACTCTTTTCTCTAAAGGTAGTGAAGTGAGCCGAGGAGAGGCTGGATGGAATTAAGCTCGACCAGCGGGAGAGGAAGCATGACCAATCTTATCTTGTTTCAGAAGCTGGTAGAGAGTAGAGAATAGAATAGGCTGTGATGCCGGGAGAGAGATTTTTTCTCTTGAGAGATCCTTTGAATACGACCAGGGGGATAGAAGCCCACGGAGCGGTAGGCTAAGCCGGAAATAGAGAGAGATGTGATTAGATTAGCACGAGGAAGGGAAGAATCTTGGTCGTGGGATAGCAGTTTTTGAATCAGTCTCATTTGGCGTTCAATAAGTAGAAGATCAAGGCAGCTTCTGCTTTTAGGTCAGCTCTTTGGCTCCTTGCTATAAAGAGTGAAGTGACCTTCGGGCGAGGAGAAAGTCAGTAAGAATAGGACCGGAAACTGTGCGTTTGGCTATTGGTGAGTCTGTCTTTCTTGAGAAAAAAATTGAGCGACCAGCCCCTCCATTTGGGTCATGAGACTAGCCAACTGTCTATCCCTGTGGGCTAACTCAACTTATAAGCTTGCTATCTTAGCATCCACTTGGGATAACCTTTCACTTGGATACGATCTAAAACGATTCCACATTCAAGAAAGAACCAGACCAGGCCAACCAAGAGATAGGATCAGATGAAGGAGAGAGAGAACTACTATTGAAAGAAGGCGAATCGCTACTTCTTGTTGCTATAAAATGGTAAAATACTACTTCTTGGACTGTGCCGACACCCGAGAAGACTAATTAGAGATTTGCTAAGCGAACGAGCCTGAAAGCGCTTCTCCTAGCTTGATCTTAAGTCTTATACATTAATTAAGCAATCTGACTTATATGCTCCTCTCCCCTTGCTTTATTACACCGATAACTGCAGATGAAGCGAAGGGCATCGATTATCTATTTAGACGAACGAAGAATAAGATAAAGGCAGCTAATTCACCCGCATCTGTTGGAGGAAGGAATGGACATAGGTTAATCCATAGTAGAAGGAAGAAGCTGTGAGACATTAAAATATTCTTTTATAAGATTATTAACAATATATGTCCTAATATTATAGTTCTAGCTTTCTTCATTGAGTAAAAGGAAATTAGCCTTGCTAACAAATAAGGCATATGATAGCTCATTCCCGGACTTACTAGATTATGTGAGAGAGGTGCTTGCTTTATGAGACTTCTTCCTTCTTTCTTCGATCGGAATACAATAAGATCTTATTATCATAGCACGAATAGGATAATAAGTTATCACAAACACCATAATCTAAATGAACAGATTCAATAGAAACTTTCATTTATACTTGACTAGTCAAATGCCTAGTTTCATCACCTGAATCTGGGTTTAGATCGTACCCTTTCACTAGCGCTTCTCCCCCTGACTTCGTTCCTTTGTTGAGACTTTTTTTAGTTTCCTTTAAGTGGATTTTGCTTAGTTCAAGACTTTCCGGAGTTGTAAAAGGACGAATTATTAGAGGTTGAGAGGTTTTACGCGTACGACAGGTAGATGTGACTTTCACAGGTCCGATGTCTCTTTGTGCCTGAAAATGTGATTGAGAAATGGGCTTTTGAAACTCGATTTGTCGCAATAAGAGGTATTGTCTCTGCCTTTGCAAGCGCAGGATTTTCATTAAATGAATAGATGTTATTAGCTTATTATTCAATAGATAATAAGAAAGCTCCTTTTTCCGTAAAATAAGAAGTGGTGCCCTTCTATCTCTAGCAGGTCTGTTGCTCACGTGACCGACAGTGATAGATCTGTCACTTACGGAGGGGAGTTCTGTTATGAGCGAGCTTTCTTTCAGTCCATTTCTATATGTCATTGGCTGGAGAAGATTGATAGACGTATCCGGAGCGAGCACTATCAGTACAATCTCTCTTCCAATAAGATAGAAGTAAGGAAGGTTAGAGCTCAAGCTAGTAGGAATATAGGTTGCTTCTCCCCTAATCCATGATAGATCGAAGGGGGAGCACAAATCTAATGAATGTCTCCGCTCTTATCGCTGGGCTCTAGTTGCTTGTAGCTCCTGGCAACAAAGATGCATGAACCATTTCCCGAAGTATATGTCCGGATAGTCCAAAGTCTCGATAATTAGCTCTCGGTCTTCCGGTCGCAAAACAACGTCGATGAAGACGTGTAGGTGCGCTATTCCGCGGTGGGGATTGTAACTTTCTAGAAAATCCCCATTTGTCATTCAACGACTGAACTTTCCTTATCTCCTAAGGTGAATAAAGGAGGTGGGAGTACCCGGGGTGATCCTAGATCATCCTTGAACCAAGCTGAGGACAAGCTCTTCTACCACCGCTCTCTTGTTCTCTTTTCGACAAGGATAGGCGCACATGGAAATGTAAGGTGGCTTATTTCGGGTTGGTAGTCTACTCTATTCACAGGTCTTCGACCGCTTATCTTTTATTCCAACAGTTCGCTGATACTCACTGGCCGGAGACAGTCTCCCGCCTTAAAAGTAGACAAAGCTCGAGCCTCTTCACTACGATCTACGGGAACTCTTCGCTAAAGGCTCACCGGGGGACTGATCTATACTCCTCTAGCTAGTTCACTCATCTACGTGCAATGTTTGCATGCTTCATTGATATACCGAACGCACCTCTATTACCAGATTCCACGTTGTCGGAAGCCCGCCCTTTTCTCTTGAATCCATATTCCGCTAACTAAGCCGGCTAAACCTTTCCTACCTTCCTTCTGCTTTGCTGCTTACTCTTTGAAAACAATAATTTTAAGTAGCTTGTACTACTGAGCTTAAACCCCTTGTTGTCATAGATCGGGTGAATGCCCTTTCCTTTAGTTGCCCTTTCAGTGGAGTAAGCCAAAGCGAGTGAAGGGGGTCTAGTCGCATACCCCTATCGTCTTATTGTTCTATTCGTTGCAGTAGGCGAAGTCGTATTTGTTACCAGCCATTTTGTTTAATGCCAAGATCGAGGAACTCTTCTTCCTACTTCAAAAAGATTTTTTCGGTATTTTCTTTCTCTTATCTATGAATGAAAGATTTACGATCGAGAGAAAGCGGACAATTAAGTGACATGATATATAAACCTTATACTTCAAAGGAATGAACTCAAGACCGGTTCCATTCTCGTTTCCTACAATGGATGCTTTTAAAGACCAGGAAACTGAGCAATAAGTCCATCCGATAGTGGGTGGTGTAGTTGGAGATCAAAAAGTTCTGTTTTTATGGGCAGCTCAAAAGTATAAATAAGTCTTTCGCTGTGACTAAGGATAGACAGGACTCTCGGTTCGTCTGAGCCTGAGTCGAAGACTTCGGATCCTGCATCTGCTTCAGTTAATTAGGTTAAAATGTGCCTTACCCACATCATCTGAGATGCAGTAATTTCCTACTTAAGATTCAGATGCCTATGTTGCTGCTGATGTGGAGAAATTGGTACCAGCCTACTCGTGATCTTCCTTTAGCTGGGCACGCACCTTGTCAGTAAGATGTGAAGCTGTTCACTCTGCTTTCCCTGGTTCAGACAGATTCCCAAGCTAGGTTGTAGCCACGACGGCGCTGTTCCTTTCTCTTCGTTCTGACCTTAAGAGAAGAACTTCGCTCTTTTTCTTCTGCCTCGTTCACAAGGGCACTTCAGAGAGAAAAGAAGGAATTCCCGTCAAAAGGTCGATCGAAAATGAACATCTTTGCTGAAATCCTTTCTCTTTCTTAGTAGAAAGAGGGTCCAATCAAGCAACCAGTCTTTGGATGCCAGGGCACTTGCCTTCCCTTCCAACCATCGGCGTATCAGCTTCCAGAGCTGATGCTTTATCCAATCCAGTTTTTGTCCCTTGATTTTGTAATCAGATCTATCTGTCCCTCTCTTACCTTCTAAGGAAGGGGCACGGTTAGCCAATCACCTGGCATTGGGTCAAGAACTTAAGGAACGGGCGCAGAGCCCTAGTGAAGAGGTACCTCCATACTGAACACCAACTCACACCGAATAGCCTTTGTTGTATCGTCACTTTCGGATCAACATCCGGAAGAGGCTTTTTTGCGCTCATCTCCTTCTCTTCAGGGAT